ATGCGTTGATTATTTTCTACGAACCATAAAGATATTGGGACCTTATATATTTTGTTTGGTATGTGATCAGGACTTGTTGGTACTGCCTTAAGTCTTTTGATTCGAGCTGAATTAGGGCAGCCAGGGGCTTTATTAGGGGACGATCAATTATATAATGTTATTGTAACTGCACATGCTTTTGTTATAATTTTTTTCTTAGTTATACCAATAATGATTGGTGGTTTTGGGAATTGGTTGGTACCTCTTATGTTAGGGGCTCCAGATATGGCTTTTCCTCGGCTGAATAATATAAGATTTTGGTTGCTCCCACCAGCGCTTCTCCTTTTACTGTCTTCTGCTGCAGTAGAGAGGGGTGTGGGAACTGGATGAACAGTTTACCCTCCTCTTGCTGGAAATCTAGCCCATGCAGGAGGGTCTGTAGATTTAGCTATTTTTTCTTTACATTTAGCTGGTGTTTCTTCTATTTTAGGTGCTGTTAATTTTATTACAACTATCATTAATATGCGATGACGGGGGATACAATTTGAACGTGTGCCTTTATTTGTTTGGTCTGTTAAGATTACTGCCATTCTGTTACTTTTATCTTTGCCTGTTTTAGCTGGAGCTATTACTATGCTATTAACTGATCGAAACTTTAATACGGCATTTTTTGATCCTGCGGGAGGGGGAGATCCTATTCTTTACCAGCACTTATTTTGATTTTTTGGACATCCCGAGGTTTATATTCTAATTCTTCCTGGGTTTGGAATGATTTCTCATATCGTAAGTCATTATTCTGTTAAAAAAGAGACATTTGGTACTTTAGGGATAATTTATGCTATATTAGCCATTGGAGTCTTAGGTTTTATTGTATGAGCACATCATATATTTACAGTAGGTATGGATGTTGATACTCGGGCTTATTTTACGGCTGCTACAATAATTATTGCTGTTCCAACCGGAATTAAGGTATTTAGGTGATTGGCTACAATTCATGGAGCTAAAATTAAGTATGAAACTCCTATACTTTGGGCATTAGGTTTTATTTTTTTGTTTACAGTCGGGGGGCTTACAGGGATTGTTTTGTCTAACTCTTCTTTAGATATTATACTTCACGACACATACTACGTAGTAGCTCATTTTCATTATGTCCTATCTATGGGTGCTGTATTTGCATTGTTTGGGGCGTTTAACTACTGATTTCCTCTTTTGAGGGGAGTAACACTCCATAGTCGTTGAACAAAAGCTCATTTTTATATTATATTTATTGGTGTGAATGTCACTTTTTTCCCGCAGCATTTTCTAGGTTTAAGCGGGATACCCCGGCGATATTCTGATTATCCTGACTGCTATACCAAGTGAAATGTAATTTCCTCAATTGGTTCAATGATTTCATTTGTAGCTGTATTGTACTTTATGGTTATTGTCTGAGAGGCACTGATTTCTCAACGAAGAGTGATCTGAAGTACCCACTTAAGAACCGCTTTAGAATGAGATAATATTTTACCAGCTGATTTTCATAATGCTCCAGAAACGGGTGCTTTAGTAGCATAGATAGCGTAGAAACTAAAATGTGTTTTGAGAAGATATGAGTCTATGAGGACAATTAGGATTTCAAGATGCGGCAGCTCCTTTAATAGAGGAGTTAATTTTTTTTCATGATCATGCTATAATAATCTTAGTTATGATTATCAGGTTGGTTGGCTATGCTGCAGTTTCTTTGATGATTAATAAATATACATGCCGTTCGTTAGTTGAGGGACAAGAGATTGAAACTATTTGAACTATTGTTCCTGCAGTGATCTTAGTTTTTTTGGCGTTACCGTCTCTGCGGTTATTATACTTATTAGATGAAGTAGGTAACTGTAATCTTAATGTAAAAAGAATTGGACATCAATGGTACTGAAGTTATGAATATTCTGATTTCCCTAGTATTGAGTTTGATTCATATATAATTCCCACAAATGAATTAGAGCCTGGAGATTTTCGTTTACTCGAAGTAGATCACCGAATAGTGCTTCCAACTCAGACTGATATTCGTGTCTTAGTGACTTCAGCTGACGTTATTCATTCTTGAACGGTTCCTTCTTTAGGAGTTAAAGTAGATGCGGTGCCTGGTCGATTAAATCAGCTAGGTTTCTTTATTAAGTACCCAGGCGTGTTTTATGGACAGTGTTCAGAAATTTGTGGGGCCAATCATTCATTTATGCCTATTGTGGTGGAAGCCGTTCCCTTAAAAAATTTTATAGAATGAGTTGTTAGAGTCGCAGAGTAAAAAAAGTTAGTTAAACTATAATATAAGGTTGTCAGCCTTACGTCACTACTAGAACTTAGTACTTTTTAGATGCCTCAGTTATCTCCTTTAAATTGAGTTTTATTGTTTATTTTGTTTTGAGCTGCAGTTTTTTCAATATCTGTATTAATTTGGTGATCTAGAAAAGTTTATTTTCGAGGAAAAGGTGTTAGATCTTTAACGGACCTTAAAGAAAATAAATGACACTGATAATAAAAGAATGCTTGTAGACATTTTTTCTTCCTTCGATGACAATAATCAGGTTTTCATGTCTTTTTATGTTTTAATGTGACTATTATCTTTATTAACAATCGTTTTATTTAGTTCATCATATTGAATTATAAGTCCGCGATGATCTAGACTTATTTGATCTTTTAAAGATACTGGTTCTTCTCAAGTATTTCGTTCTTTTGGGGCTAATTTAGGTGGATTTATTAATATTGTTACTGGTCTTTTCTTATTTTTGATTTTAATAAATTTAAGTGGATTAATTCCGTATGTTTTTAGGGTTACTAGCCATCTGGCTATTTCTCTTTCTCTAGGTATACCTTTGTGGTTAACTTTAATTATTTCTGCTATTTTTTTTAATCCTAGATCAGTTGTTGCAGGACTTCTACCTATGGGGGCTCCTGCTCCATTAAACCCATTTTTAGTTATTATTGAAACGGTTAGTATTTTAGTTCGGCCTATTACCCTATCTGTACGATTAACTGCTAATATAAGAGCTGGTCATATTGTTTTAACTTTAATTGGGAACTATCTGACATCAAGATTTTTTATATCTTCGTTATTTTCAATATTGATGTTATTATCTATTCAAGTCTTATACACAATTTTTGAGTTTGGTATTAGTCTCATTCAAGCATACATTTTTTGCTTATTAATTACTTTGTACTCGGATGAACACCCACATTAAGATAAGGATTACTAAACATTAAAATTAGATTTGTAAAAGAATATTATTCATTTTTGGGGTATGAACCCAACAGCTTACTTTTTAGCTTATTTTACAGTTTTGTTGGGAAGATTTAAACTTCGTTAATAGATTTACAGTCTATCGCTTATGACTCAGCCACCACACAAACACACCAGGATTAGCTCCTTTCTTGATTCTGCAGGTCAATGTTTTTATATAAACTATGGCGCGCAGGGTTTAAAGATACTTCTTTATTTCAAGCTTTGAAGGCTTATAGTTTTATTAACTTAAAACCCTACCAGGAGGTACTGAACCTCTCCTAAGAAATCAAAATTCTTTGTGCCCTTACACCGCTTTGTAAAGTTTTAATGTGTCTTTTTTAAATTTATTTTTAATCCTCTTACTTGGAAGGCAAGTGTACTTAACCATACTCAAAAGACTTATTTCTAATAAACTTGTGTTATTCTTTTAGAATGAAAATCTAACGTGCTTTTTTACACCATAGAAACCATATATTATTAGTATATTATTAATTCTGCCTACTAATATAAAAATTAGTTATAGTGATCAACTTAGAAATTAATCAAAGTTAAGCTTGGCTCTGACTTAATTGTATAACATAGAGCTAAAAAATACACATGGTATTTATTGAAAGAGGCGAGGCAAAAGGGTTAGTATTTTAACATTATAAATGATAAATTATTTCTCTTTTAAGGTATTATAGATTTATATAATGCTTTGAAAGGTCCCGCTAACACCAGTGCTGGAGGTTGGTAAAATAGTGAAAACTTGAATCAATTTAGTTCAAAAAGCCTGGTTAATTTGGTGCCAGCATCCGCGGTTAAACCAAAAAGGCTGAGTTATACTACACGGTAAAAAGATAGTTAAGTTAAATATAAAGTTTTATTAGTATAATGTAGAAAGGTAGAATTTGAATATATGTATATGATTTAAGGGAAGCTTTAAGTACTGAAGCTGTGATAGCCTAGAGGGAAACTGGGATTAGATACCCCATTATTCTTGGCCATAAAAAAATTAAGTTACCAGAGTACTACGAACTAGAAAGTTTAAAACTCAAAGGGCTTGGCGGTGTTTTAGACCTCTTAGGGGAACCTGTCCCATAATCGACAATCCACGTTAAACCTAATTTCTTTTTGTACTCAGTATGTATACCATCGTCGTCAGGTAACTTTTAAAAAATTAGAAGTTAGCTAATAAATTATGTAAATTTAAACGTCAGATCAAGGTGCAGTCAATAAAGAAGTGAGGATGGGTTACAATTATTAAATTATAAATACGGAATAATTAAATGAATAAATAGTTATGAAGGAGGACTTAAAAGTAAATTGAATTATATAAACATCTTGAATTAGGCTCTGAAACGTGCACACATCGCCCGTCGCTCTCGTTGAAAAATGAGATAAGTCGTAACATAGCAGGGGTAATGGAAATTGTCCCTAGATCGAAAACATAGTATAACTGTAATACATCTCATTTACACTGAGAAAATACTTAGGATTAAAGTTGTTTTTATATATTATTTAATGTATATTATATCAGGTATGGTTTTAATACAAAACATTTATATAATCAGTAAAGGTGATTAAAGTTTATTTTATATCTTTATTAAGTACTGAAAAGGAAAGACATAAATTGTAAGAAAGAAAAAATTAAGTTTTGTACCTTTTGCATCATGGTTTAGCTAGATTTAAATTTTTTACATAAAATTTCTCGAAACTTAGTGAGCTATCTTATGTTTTAATTGTATTAGCAAAATAAAAGTGATTGTGGCAAAAATCTTTTTAAAACTTAAGATAGAAATGAAATTTTTTTCGTACTAAGTGATAGCTAGTTCTTTTCTTAAAGTACATAAGTACCGTGGGTTAGTTATATGTAGCAGTTATATATGTTTCATACATAATACCCTAACTCAATTAAATTTTAGAGGATAAGCTCTAGAATGTAAATAAAAATTCCATAAATGTATATATAAATTTAGGCTTGAAAATAGCTATAAATTGAGATTTTGTTATAATTTCATTAATACTATTAACATATAATAAGTTTGTTTTATTACAGGAAAAGAAAATCTAAGTACTAGAAACACAGATTAATCCTATGCTAAAATGAGTATTCTAACATTTGTATATTTTTAATAAACAAGATAACAAAATTTTAATTTAGACTTTTAAACTAAATCACTAAAAGGAACTCGGCAAAACTATATTCTGCCTGTTTATCAAAAACATGGCTCCCTGTAATAAATAAAATAGGGAGTCGGACCTGCCCAGTGAATTTTTCAACGGCCGCGGTACTCTGACCGTGCAAAGGTAGCATAATCATTTGCCTTATAACTGAAGGCTAGTATGAATGGTTTGACAAGAATGTGACTGTCTCTTTGTGATTAATAAGAATTTTATTTTTAGGTGAAGAAGCCTGAATATAATTGAAAGACAAGAAGACCCTATCGAGCTTAAAAGAAGTTAATAAGTGTAATTTTTAATAAAATATTAATACCAGTTATTGAAAATTTTAGTTGGGGCGACTAAGGAACAAAAGAAGCTTCCTTTACAAACTTAGTTAAAACAAGCAAGTAATGATCCAGAAATTTTGATTAAAGAAATTAGTTACCGTAGGGATAACAGCATTATCCTCTTTGAGAGTTCATATCGAAAAGGGGGCTTGTGACCTCGATGTTGGACCAGAATATCCTAAAGATGCAGCCGTCTTTAAGGGTTGGTCTGTTCGACCATTAAAATTCTACGTGATCTGAGTTCAGACCGGCGTGAGCCAGGTCAGTTTCTATCTTCAATTCCCTAAATAAACTTAGTACGAAAGGACCAGATTATTACAAGTTAATTGTTAAAATATAGATGAAGTATAATGAATTTATAAATATTTAAATTTAATTAATTTGATAAATCAAATTAGCAAAGATAATGCAATTGATTTAGGATCAATAGACATAGGTGAAACCCCTTTATTTGATACTAATTTTATATAGATATTGACATAAAGGTGGCAGAATAAAGTGCATTAGGTTTAAGCCCTAAATATAAAGATGAAATTTCTTTTCTTTATAATGTTTATTTCAATCCTATCATGTTTAGTCACATATGTTTGCATTTTATTGGCGGTCGCTTTTTTTACTCTTTTAGAACGAAAAGGTCTTAGCTATATTCAGCTACGAAAAGGACCTAATAAGGTTGGTCTAGCGGGTCTTCCTCAGCCTATTGCTGATGCTGCTAAACTTCTAACTAAAGAAATTGCTAAACCTACAATGGCTAATTATTCCCCTTATTTTGCGGCACCTATTTTTAGTTTTATTTTGGCTCTCTTGTTATGGCAACTGTATCCCAGTTTATATGCTTCTAGTTATTTTAAATGGGGAATTTTGTTCTTTTTATGCGTATCTGGTATAAATGTTTATGGAACTCTTTTAGCAGGCTGAGCTTCTAATTCTAAATATGCTTTATTAGGTAGGTTGCGAGCAATTGCCCAAACCATTTCTTATGAAGTTAGGATGGCATTGGTACTTTTATTTCCATTATTTTTGGTGGGTACATTTAGTTTTATTGAGATTAAAGAATCCCAAGAATTTATTTGATTAAGATTCTTAATAATCCCAGTTTCTTTAGTTTGGTTCGTGACATGTATTGCAGAGACTAATCGAGCCCCTTTTGATTTCGCCGAAGGAGAATCGGAGTTAGTTTCTGGTTTTAATATTGAGTATGGAAGTGCTGGCTTTGCTTTAATTTTCTTAGCTGAATATGCAAACATTTTAGTAATAAGTCTTTTTTCCGCCCTGCTTTTTTTTGGCGGAAGTTCTAGATTATTTTTTGAAAGAGACATTGTTTTTATAATTAAAGTTTTATTTTTTGCCTTTGCCTTTATTTGGGTTCGAGGTAGATATCCGCGGTTTCGTTATGATTTATTAATAGGCCTAACTTGAAAGGGATTTCTCCCTGCTTCCTTATCTTTTTTATTGCTAGTTTCTGGATTAGCTTTCTTAGTATATTACTAGTAAAGCATACTTACGGAGTTGTAGTTTAATTAAAATATTAGCATTGGAAGCTAAAGATTGGGTCAGTTAATCCCACATTTCGAAATGACAACTATAATTATCTTAGCTATAACTCTTTCTAGGTTATTCCTTTTACCATTAATATTTCAGCCGCTAAGCTTAGGTCTGGTAATTATAATTTCTACATTACTTATATGTGTAGTGGCAGCCATTACATTATCCTCATGGTATGGATTTATTTTATTTTTGATTTACGTTGGAGGCTTATTGGTTATGTTTGCGTATGTAGCTGCTCTTTCCCCAAATGTTTTATTCGGGAGTATAAAACCTATTTTACTGTACACTCTGTTATTACTAACTCTCTCTCTTTTCTTTTTTTATTACCCCTTTGTGGATTCTTTTTCAATAGGGTATCTGATAAATTTTAATACAGAAAAACATATTAAAATATATGGAATAGAAATAGTATCACCTCATATGGCTTCAATTTTAATTGGCTTAGCTACAATTTTATTAATTAATTTAATTGTAGTTGTGAAAATTTGCTATTATACCCATGCCTCACTTCGTCCTTTTAATGAATAAGTTCTAATGATATGCGCAGTCCTATTCGAAAAGTACACCCAGTCTTAAAAGTAGTAAATAGGGTATTTGTAGACCTACCAGCCCCATCAAACCTTTCTATTTGATGAAATTTTGGATCTCTATTAGGCTTATGCTTAGTTCTTCAAATTGTAACTGGATTATTTTTGGCAATACACTATACAGCACATGTAGATCTGGCTTTTAGATCCGTTATTCATATTAGGCGTGATGTTACTTACGGTTGACTTCTTCGAGCCCTCCACGCTAATGGTGGATCGTGATTCTTTATTTGTTTATATTTTCATATTGCCCGAGGTATGTATTATGGCTCATATTTATACCTTCACACATGAAATATTGGAGTTGTTTTATTGCTTTTGGTTATGGGTACAGCATTCTTAGGTTATGTATTACCATGAGGTCAAATGTCATTCTGAGGAGCTACCGTAATTACTAACTTATTGTCTGCTGTTCCTTACATTGGAAAAATGTTAGTTGAATGGGTATGAGGCGGCTTTGCAGTAGACAATGCAACACTTACTCGATTTTTTGCACTTCATTTTCTTCTTCCCTTTGCTGTTGCAGGATTGGCAATTTTACATATAATATTTCTTCATGAAACAGGATCAAATAATCCTTTAGGGTTAAATAGTGACGGGGAAAAAGTCCCATTTCATTCATATTATACATTTAAGGATCTAGTTGGATTCTTAGTCGTTATGTTTCTGCTTTCTATACTTGTACTCTTTAGTCCTCAAATATTAACTGATCCTGAAAATTTTATTCCTGCTAATCCTCTCGTAACCCCAGTTCATATTCAGCCTGAATGATATTTCTTGTTTGCATATGCTATTCTACGATCAATTCCTAATAAATTAGGAGGTGTTTTAGGTCTAGCAGGATCTGTGGTAATTTTATTTATCTTACCTTTCACCCACCAAGCAAAATTTCGTTCAACGGCATTTTATCCTGTAAATCAGGTTTTGTTTTGATTATATATCGGTATTTTTTTTATTCTTACTTGAATTGGAAGATGCCCAGTAGAAGCTCCATATGAACAAATTGGTCAGGTGTTCACGGGATTGTATTTTCTTTATTTCATTATTAATCCGCTCACTCAGAAAATATGAGATAGTATTTTAGATTATTAAGACTAAGCTAAAGTTATTCCCTGGGGGCAGCCTGCCTTGAAAACAGACTTAAAGTGTTCAATTCACTTAATAACTTTAAAGCAACAAGAATATCTATTTTCACCTCTGGCTTACAAGACCAGTGCTCTAGTTTAAGCTATTGTTACTAAAAGAAATGAGAACATTTTATTTAACTCTTTTAAGAACTTTAGGTGTTTTTATAGGCCTAATTACACTTTCTTTTCAATATAAGCACTTATTAAGGATTCTACTAAGATTAGAAGCAATTACAATAAATTTATTTATCATAATATTTTGCTTTTCTGTAAATATCACACTCAGAGGTCAAACTTCCCTTATTTTAATTACTCTTGGTGCTTGTGAAGCTAGGTTGGGCTTGGCTATCTTAGTAGCAATTATTCGCAGAGAAGGCAATGATTACGTTTCAAGATTTTCTGCACAGAAGTGTTAGGATTACTTACAATAAGGTTTATAATAGTAGTTTTACCAAAAAGAGTGTCTTCATGGTACTATAAAATATGATCTTTAGCTATTGCTAGCTTGATTTCTATATCTCACTTGTTTACTCCATTTTTTTCTTACGAGAGATTAAATTCGATTATGTCCTATGATTCTATATCCTCCGTTCTAATCTCTCTTACTTTGTGAATTTCTTTAATAATAATATTAGCCAGACAACAGAGAGTAAAGATTGCAAGTAACAGAGATAATATATTTTCTTTTTTACTACTATTATTAAATTTAATCTTAGTTATAACTTTCTTGTCTTCGAGAAGGTTATTGTTTTATTTTATATTTGAAGCATCCTTAATTCCAACCTTATTACTGATTTTAGGATGAGGATATCAACCGGAGCGACTGCAAGCGGGAATATACATAATAATTTATACCGTTGCTGCATCCCTTCCTCTCTTATTTTCAATCCTGTGAGCAAATAGAAAACTATCTAGTAATGAAATACTACTAATTAATATATTGCGAGAATGTCCCGTCAGAGCAGATAATCTCTGAAGATGAAACATTTTAGTTTTCCTTATTTTCACTGCTTTTTTGGTAAAATTACCTATATTTTCAGTACACCTGTGACTACCTAAGGCCCATGTAGAAGCCCCAGTTGCAGGTTCTATGGTCTTAGCCGCTATTCTTTTAAAATTAGGGGGATATGGTATGCTTCGCTTCTATCAGTATTTAAATTTCTTTTCACTCCAAGGCCTAGTAATAATTTTTTCTTTAGCAATTTGAGGAGGTGTGATCACAAGAATTATTTGTTTTCGTCAGGTTGATTTAAAAGCTCTAATTGCTTATTCCTCAATCGGCCATATATCTCTAATATTAGCTGGAACCTTCTCTAATAGGTCATGAGGTTGAAGAGGAGCCTTAGTATTAATATTATCACACGGTTTTTGCTCATCGGCCCTATTTGCTTTGGCCAATTACACTTATGAAAAAACCCATACTCGTAGTTTATTTTTAAGAAAAGGTATGTTAATATTACTTCCTGCTCTTAGAATATGGTGATTTCTTTTTTGTATTATAAATATAGCAGCCCCTCCTAGAATCAATTTGTTGGGGGAAATTATAATTTTCCCAGCTCTTATTTTTAGATCGGGTTTTTTTCTAGTTCCACTTGGATTAATAAGATTCTTAGCCGCACTTTATAGTATATACTTATTTACTGCTATTCAGCATGGTGGAAGTCCTAAATTTGTAAAACCCTTTAACCAGTTTAAAACCACTGGATTTCTCCTGTTTTTCTTACATTGAATTCCTTGTAATTTCCTAATTCTTAAGAGAGAACTGATCTTTATATGAATCTAATTTGGTTAAGTTAGTTTATCAAAATATCAACCTGTGGATTTGAAGATGAGATACATTCTCACTTAACCATGTTCAAAAAACTAAAATCTTCTTCTATTAGGTCTTTATTTTTAATTATATATAGAGCTTTTTTGTTCCCTCTTACAATAACATTCATTTTAAAAGAATACAGATTTATTTTGGATTGGACTATTATTCAAATTAGGTCCTGTATAATTAGTTTTTCATTAATTTTAGACCCTGTAAGACTAAGATTTAGAAACGTTGTTTGCTTAATTTCTGGTTGTGTTATAATATTTTCATCTAGGTATATAGCTCATGACCCATTCTTAAAACGATTTACTTGATTAGTGATACTATTTGTCTTATCTATAAACATATTAGTATTTATTCCAAGACTTCCCGCACTCTTACTAGGATGAGACGGCTTGGGGATTGTATCATTTGTCTTAGTTATTTACTACCAAAACATAAAATCCTTAGGAGCTGGTATATTAACAGTTCTTGCTAACCGTATTGGAGATGTAATAATCCTTATTTCTATTGGCTTATTAATCCTTCAGGGACATTGGCTAATCACTCTCATATGAAATTTTCACTTGGCTACACTAATAGGGGTATGTATCGTCTTAGCTGCTATAACAAAAAGGGCGCAAATTCCATTTTCTAGTTGACTGCCAGCAGCTATAGCTGCCCCAACCCCAGTATCAGCTTTAGTTCATTCTTCTACACTTGTTACAGCTGGAGTTTTTTTATTAATTCGGTTTTTTCCATTTTTAGACTCAATTGAAGGGTTTAAATCCGCTTTATTGTTTATTTCCGTTTTAACCTTACTAATAGCCGGAATTGGAGCTAACTGTGAAAATGATATAAAAAAAATTATTGCACTTTCAACCCTGAGTCAACTAGGTGTTATAATAATAAGCCTTGGTATAGGAATACCTTATTTAGCACTATTCCATTTATATACCCATGCCTTATTTAAAGCCTTATTATTTCTTTGTGCTGGGATAATTATCCATAATAGATCAAATACTCAAGATATTCGCCATATAGGGTTATTATACTCCCAGGCCCCGCTTACCGTTAGCTGTATAAATATTGCTAATCTCTCTCTATGTGGGGCCCCCTTTTTAAGGGGCTTTTACTCAAAAGATTTAATTTTAGAATTATCCCTGAATAACCCTACTAGCTTCCTGATAGTTTTCCTAATTTTTTTGGCCACTGGTATAACAGCAGCATATTCGTTCCGGCTATCATTCTGTTCCCTCTGAAGCTATATAAAAAACACACCCTACCACAGTAAGGAAGAAAAAGACCCATATATTAACTGGGCAGTAAGTATTTTAGCAACTGCTGCAATCATTGCTGGCTTTTTTCTTCAAAACATTTTTTTAGATTTTTCACCGACTCCTTTTATTCTTCCACCTTTTCTTAAGGGACTTACTATTATAGTTATCTTATCAGGCCTATTCATTGCCTTTATTATATGGGACACTAACTTCTTACACAAAAAAATCAAAAAACCCGAATTCTTTTTTTCAACAATATGATTTTTGGCACCTATCTCTGCACAACCACTAACTAAATTTTCTATAGTAATGGGAACTAACCTAATGAAGTCAGTTGACATAGGCTGACTGGAGATTCTTGGGGGACAGGGAAGTAGCATAACAACCAACAGGTTATCTATTATAAATCAAAAAACCCAAATTAAAACCTTTAATTTTTTTATTTTACTAAGTCTCTCTTCTCTATTAATTCTCTCTCGTATCTAAAATGCATTGATAGCTTAAGTTTAAAGCATAGCACTGAAGATGCTAAGATGGCAAAGATTGTCTCAAAGCACGAGCCAGCGCCCAACAAAGTGAGCGCTGGCTTGATTAGTAATCATTAATGAGTATGACTATGGGTCGTAATCCATTTCATTTAGTTGAATTTAGTCCTTGACCAATTACGGGTTCTATAGGCGCTCTTTTTCTCACGTCAGGGTTGGCTGGGTGATTTCACGGATATGGTTATATTACTATAGTTTTAGGGTTAGTGTTAATTGGAATAACAATGATTCAATGGTGACGAGATGTTATTCGGGAATCAACTTTTCAGGGGTACCATACAACTCAGGTTTCAAAAGGTCTTCGCTGAGGTATGATTCTTTTTATTGCTTCAGAAGTTTGTTTCTTTTTTGCTTTTTTTTGAGCTTATTTTCACAGAAGTCTAGCTCCTAGACCTGAGTTAGGGTCTTGTTGGCCTCCTGTAGGAATTGTGCCTTTAAATCCATTTGAGGTTCCGTTACTTAATACTGGGGTGCTTTTAGCATCTGGAGTTACAGTTACTTGAGCCCATCATAGACTAATGGAAGGTGATAATCCTGGAGGGCTTCAAAGGTTGGTTGCAACTGTTATTTTAGGTATTTATTTTACTTTTCTTCAGGCAGGGGAGTATTACGAAGCTTCTTTTACAATTGCAGATGGTGTCTATGGTTCTAGATTCTTTGTAGCTACGGGATTCCACGGTTTACATGTGTTGATTGGAAGTAGATTTCTTTTGGTTTGTTTAGCGCGAGTTTGATTGCAACATTTTTCTACTGGACATCATTTTGGTTTTGAAGCCGCTGCATGATATTGACATTTTGTAGATGTTGTGTGGCTTTTTTTATATTTGTCAATCTATTGATGAGGATGTTAAAATTTACAAATTGAATTAGTTTTTAACACAAAGTTTAGATAAATAGGTCTTAGATGACTGAGTGTAATAAGTGTTAGATTTTTAATCTAGAGACGGCAATATAATGCCTCTAAGAGACCTAATACTTTAAATATAAAAGACCTGACTTGCATTCGGATAATAAGTTAATAAACTTTTAGGTCAGTAAGTATAAAAAGCGAGAAATTTGCATACGGTTTCGGCCCGTATCTTGAGGGTGAAAGTCCTTTTTTATATTTATATTTTATCTAATTTTTATGTTTAAATTTTAAATGAAAGCCAAAGTAGAGGCGCCTATCTGTTAATTAGGAAAATGTAGATTATCTACTCATTTAGCTTTAACTGGGTGGTGTTACGCCGGATGAACGGAAATCATTGATGTTGATTAATATGGGATGAAAAGTCTCTGACACTAAGATGTTGAGAAGATTACTAAGGAGTGTAATTGCTTTATTACTGTCATCTGTAGTTATAACTTTAGGTTGAGTTTTATCTAAGCGTTCTATTAGGGACCGGGAAAAGAGATCTCCCTTTGAGTGCGGGTTTGATCCTATTAAATCTGCTCGTCTACCTTTTTCTATGCGATTTTTTCTACTGGCTATTATTTTTTTAATTTTTGATGTAGAAATTGTTTTACTTTTTCCTATTTTAGTGAGGATAAGAAATAGATTTTCTCTGACAACAATGTTTAGTTTATTTGTTTTCTTGGTTATCCTTATTGCTGGTTTATTTCACGAATGAAACGAGGGTTCGCTAGATTGGGCTCAGTAGGATGCTAGAAAAAACTTGGAGTAAAACAGGGCTGCTAACTTTGTTTTGGGTAATTCGATTTTATCCTTTTTCTTATGTTTTCAACACTCCCATTTGGGTATATGTTTTTATCAGTAATAGGGATTGGAACCTTTCTTTCTTTGTCATCAATTCATTGACTTGGGATTTGAGCTGGTTTGGAAATTAATTTAATTGGATTTTTACCCTTGCTAGTTTATCAGAAAAGAATACTGGAAAGGGAATCTGCCGTTAAATATTTTATTATCCAGGCCTTAGGTTCCAGTATGCTTATTTTTGGGAGATTAAGAAGGTTTGGAGTCTCTTTTACCTGGGATGTTTTTAATAATGGCGAAGGTTTAGAAATATTTGGTTTGCTTATAATACTGAGAGGATTATGTGTAAAGCTTGGTTTATTTCCATTTCATTACTGACTTCCTAGTGTTATAGCAGGACTCCCATGATCGACTTGTTTATTGCTTGCTACATGGCAAAAGCTTGCTCCTTTATTTTTAATAGTTTGCTTGTTAGATATTGGAAATTGTTATTTACTAGTCTGTTTTTTATGTGTTGTAAGAGCGGGATCTAGACTGATTGGAGGGCTTGGTGGAATAAATCAAACTCAAGTTCGTGCTTTATTGGCATATTCCTCCATTGGTCATTTAGGGTGGATAGTATTTGCCATATTACATAGAGAGTGAACAATGAAACTTTATTTGTCAATTTATATTTTAATTTCTTTATGTATATTTTTTAGGTTATGGAAAAGAGACCTGAGAACTATGAAAGATATTGATAGATTGAAAACGGGGAAGATTACGCAAGTGAATATCATACTGTTATTACTTTCTTTAGGGGGTCTTCCTCCTCTTCTTGGTTTTGTTTCTAAGTGGTCTGTAATTTTAGTGAGTACGGGAAATCCATGATTGTCTGTGTTATTTATTTTAATTTTAGGGTCATTAATGAGACTTTTTTATTATTTAACTTTATTTTTCTCAGTTTGTGTCAGAGGTATAAAAATAGAGACATATAATAAAATAAGTCAAAGGAGAGAAGTGGTATTAACATTTATTATTGTTTTAAATATTTTTGGTGGTGTGTTTTTACTATCGAATAATTTAATTTATCTTATGTAAAAAT